AATATGTTTACTTCCATTGTGGGTAATGTATTTGGTTTCAAAGCCCTGCGAGCTCTACGTCTGGAAGATCTGCGAATTCCCACTTCTTATTCCAAAACTTTCCAAGGTCCGCCTCATGGCATCCAAGTTGAAAGAGATAAATTGAACAAGTATGGTCGTCCCCTATTGGGATGTACTATTAAACCAAAATTGGGATTATCCGCAAAAAACTACGGTAGAGCGGTTTATGAATGTCTACGGGGTGGACTTGATTTCACTAAGGATGATGAAAACGTAAATTCACAACCATTTATGCGTTGGAGAGATCGTTTCTTATTTTGTGCCGAAGCACTTTATAAAGCGCAAGACGAAACGGGTGAAATTAAAGGACATTACTTGAATGCAACTGCGGGTACATGTGAAGAAATGATGAAAAGAGCGGTATTTGCCAGAGAATTGGGAGCTCCTATCGTAATGCATGACTACTTAACTGGGGGGTTCACCGCAAATACTAGCTTGGCTCATTATTGCCGCGACAATGGTCTACTTCTTCACATCCATCGCGCAATGCATGCAGTTATTGATAGACAGAAAAATCATGGTATGCATTTCCGTGTACTAGCTAAAGCATTACGTATGTCTGGTGGAGATCATATTCACGCTGGTACAGTAGTAGGTAAACTGGAGGGGGAACGTGAGATGACTTTGGGTTTTGTTGATTTGTTACGTGATGATTTTATTGAAAAAGATCGAAGTCGTGGTATTTTTTTCACTCAAGACTGGGTCTCTATGCCAGGTGTTATACCCGTGGCTTCAGGGGGTATTCATGTTTGGCATATGCCTGCCCTAACCGAAATCTTTGGGGATGATTCCGTACTACAGTTTGGTGGAGGAACTTTAGGGCACCCTTGGGGAAATGCACCCGGTGCAGTAGCTAATCGGGTGGCTTTAGAAGCATGTGTACAAGCTCGTAATGAGGGACGTGATCTTGCTCGTGAAGGTAATGATATTATTCGTGAAGCTAGCAAATGGAGCCCTGAGCTAGCCGCTGCTTGTGAAATATGGAAAGAGATCACATTCAATTTCGACCCAGTGGATAAGTTAGATAAAGAGACAAAATAAGCGCGTATAATTCAGCAATTCCTTTTTGTTCTCCTAATTGATTGCAATGAAACTTGGCCCAATCTTTTCCTCAAAAAAAGAAAGATTGGGCCGAATCGAATAAAGAAGAAACATCTTATACTAATCCTATACTATGAACTATGAGGGTCTTTGTGTATTTGCATATATCTTTTTTTATATGTACAGACCTTACGATACTTACGATATACAATATACAAGTATATACAAAATATAAACATAAGAATATAAGAAGATTCAACAATTTATCTATTCTTTTATTTATTGTTAGAGCCATAGGCTGAATTATGGATACTTGGGATTGGATTTGTGGATCATTTTATATTCCTTAGTTTCAGACCATAGATCAAGCTAAGGAAAGGATCTCTTCTACCCCTATCCTATATATTGTCTTTTTTGTTCCCTGTTGTATGTAATAGAAACTCATTTTCTTATTTGACTATATGACACGAGATTCTACGAGACGAGAATTCCTTTTTAATTTATGGAAAGAAACAACTATATATCTTTTTGATGAGAATTGAAAGTTTTACATCAGAGAAACCTGTCTTTATATATATTTTTTTTGAAGAAAAGATTCTATGATAATCACTATCATAATATTGAAATGATTCACCGGATTCCTCAAAAGGAGAATTTTCAAGACTCGCTCATTTTTCATTAACAATCTTCATGATTGGATCATATGCTTCATTTGAATTATGATGAGAAATAAAGAAAAAGAAATAGTAAAATGATTTTTTCTTCATCGAATGACTATTCATCTATTTAATATTAGGTTTTCATAAAATAGGGGCATAAATAATCTATGAAAAAATGTTGGTTCAATTCGGTGTTGTCGAACAAGAAGTTAGAACATAAGTGTGGACTAAGTAAATCAATGGATAGTCTTGATGCTCTTGGACATACCAGTGGAAGTGAAGAAACTATTCTAAATGATGCGGAGAAAAAGATTCCTAGTTGGGACAGTTATAGTTTCAGTAATATTAATTATCTAAATTATTTATTTGATAGCAGGAATATTTGGAGTTTGATCTCTGATCATACTTTTTTAGTTAGAAATAGTAATGGTGACACTTATTCTGTATATTTTGATATTGAAAAGCAGATTTTTGATATTGACAATGCTAGTTCTGAACTAGAGATTCTTTTTCCTAGTTATTTGAATAGTGGATCTAATAGTAGTAATTACTACTATTATTATTTCATGTATGATACTGAATCTAATTGGAATAATCACATTAATAGTTGCATTGATAGTTATCTTCGTTTTGAAATCAGTCTTAATAGTGACATTTACAGTGGTGTCGACAGTTACATTTCTAGTTTCATTTGTACGGAAAACACAAGTAGTATTGAAAGTGGAAATTCTAGTATCAAAACTAGTAGCAATTTTTTCAATAGAAAAGAAAAATCTAATGATTTTGATATAAATACAAAATACAAAGAGTTATGGGTTCAATGTGAGAATTGTTATGGATTAAATTATAAAAAATTTTTTAGTTCAAAAATGAATATTTGTGAATACTGTGGATATCATTTGAAAATGAGTAGTTCAGATAGAATCGAACTCTTTATTGATCCTGGCACTTGGGAACCTATGGATGAAGATATGGTCTCTATAGACCCCATTGAATTTCATTCAGAGGAGGAACCTTATATAGATCGCATCTCTTTTTATCAAATAAAAACGGGTTTAACGGAAGCTGTTCAAACGGGCATAGGTCAACTAAATAGTATTCCCATAGCAATTGGAGTTATGGATTTTCAGTTTATGGGAGGTAGTATGGGATCTGTAGTAGGTGAGAAAATCACACGTTTGATTGAGTATGCTACTAATAGATCTCTACCTGTCATTATTGTGTGTGCTTCTGGAGGAGCACGCATGCAAGAAGGGAGTTTGAGCTTGATGCAAATGGCTAAAATATCTTCTGCTTCATATGATTATCAATCAAATAAAAAGTTATTCTATGTATCAATCCTTACATCTCCTACAACTGGCGGAGTTACAGCAAGTTTTGGTATGTTGGGAGATATCATTATTGCTGAACCTAATGCCTACATTGCGTTTGCGGGTAAAAGAGTAATTGAACAAACATTGAAAAAGACAGTACCCGACGGTTCACAAGTGGCTGAGTATTTATTCCATAAGGGCTTATTCGACCCAATCGTACCACGTAATCTTTTAAAAGGTGTTCTTAATGAGTTATTTCATCTACATGGTTTCCTTCCCTTGAATCAAGATTCAAAAAAAGATTGAAATTCTTCATTTTCAAATGGAAGTATAACACTAGTTTCAGTTATTTTTATTTGTAGCAAATACGCATTTAGTTCATTATAATGAAAAAACAGAACTAAGAAGATGGTGTTTTCTTTGGGGACATCAGTTTTAAGTGTAGTTAAGAGTCAGAAGTTTTGGATAATGACTTTTTTCTCCGGATCCCTTTTTTCTTCTACCTCTCTTCCTGATTAGGAATAAGTATCCTTCTATCAGCAAGATAAAAAAGAATTCCTTTCTCCTTCTCTCCTTCCGAAAAATCCGGGAAATAAAAATGATTTTCTCCGTCCTTTTGACATATTCATATCATATATAGAACAACGAAAAATAAAAAATAGAGAAATATCGAAAAAATGAAAAGAAAATATGAAAGAAAGAAGAAATCTCAAATCAAATAAAGAAAATAGAAATATTCAAATAACAAATAATAAGAATATAGAAGTTATTTCTATTTAGTGATTTCACTAGGAATCCCTTTTTTTTGGATAAGATTGGTTAAAGTTGGGAACTAATAAGAAACTATTTTCTATCTTTACCTTTCAAAACACCTTTTTTATTTTGAAAGGTAAAGATAGAAAGACGATGAAGATAAGGATGGGAGAAGAAGAATTCAATTTATGAAAGCGGATTCTCATACATATTCGTGTTGAAAGAGGAATAGGTACACTTCATTGAGTTCTACATTCGTTTAAATACTTCATATTAATTATGAATATTATTTTCATAAATAGTTAATAAATAGATAGACTTATCATAAGATATCTTTATAATTATAATTTTTAATAGGTACAAATAGGAAATTGAGGTACCCATTCTATGATAGATTTGAACTTTCCCTCTATTTTTGTTCCTTTAGTGGGCCTAGTCTTTCCGGCAATCGCAATGGCTTCTTTATCTCTTTATGTCCAAAGAAATAAGATTGTCTAAATATGATGAAATCTCATCAATTTATTTCAACACTTGGATCATCCTTTTTTAATGTAATATGGTAGGATATATGATATGTGGCCTTTCAAAAAACAAATGGAAGAGTTGTTTTGTTATGTATGCCAATGCATGATATACGCATTAATGTATGTATATGCGGTTATAGCTTAATTAATTAAATGATTAAATTCAAAATGATTAGCAAATCTTTTTTGAAAAATATTTGAAATAGAAACTCAATGTATCTAACCAATTATTCCTAATGGTTCCTGTAGGAATGCTGCTAGTTGATGAAAGTTACTTTGGGATCAAGCAAGAAAAGTCGAGTCAAATCCATTTGGGTTATTCTCTCAATTCCAATCGAATGCAACTGGATCTAGTATAGTATGAACTGGCGATCAGAACATATATGGATAGAACTTATAACGGGGTCTCGAAAAACAAGTAATTTTTGCTGGGCCTGTATCCTTTTTTTAGGTTCACTAGGATTCTTAGTGGTTGGAACTTCCAGTTATCTTGGTAAAAATCTGATATCCGTATTTCCGTCTCAGCAAATCCTTTTTTTCCCACAAGGGATCGTGATGTCTTTCTATGGGATCGCAGGTCTATTCATTAGTTCTTATTTGTGGTGCACAATTTCATGGAATGTAGGTAGTGGTTATGACCGATTTGATAGAAAAGAAGGGATAATGTCCCTTTTTCGTTGGGGATTTCCTGGAAGAAATCGTCGCATCTTCCTTCGTTTCTTTCTGAAAGATATTCAATCAATCAGAATGGAGGTGAGAGAGGGTCTTTTTCCTCGTCATGTCCTTTATATGGAAATCAGGGGTCAAGGAGCCATTCCCTTGACCCGTACTGATGAGGATTTGACTCCACGAGAAATTGAACAAAAAGCTGCCGAATTGGCCTATTTCTTGCGCGTACCCATTGAAGTATTTTGAAATGAACTGAAGAATAAATCTCAGCATGAGAGAAGGAACTTAATACATCTCAAAAGTAGGAGGACATATATGTAACAATATTAATAAAATCTAATAGAACTAATCAAAGAAAATAAATTAAAAAAATCTAGATTAAGGAGACTAGAAACTATTTTGTATACGCATATGCATGGTGTCTAGCTTTACTCTTTAGACTAGTAAAATCGAATAAGTATAGATTCATCAAATATCCTAACATGTCTTTTGTTTTCGTAAAACAGAATTTTTAGGCCTTTGAATTGATACCCTATCCTCACGCTGCGGTTAGACAGTGAAATCTTTCAAATTCGAAATAGAAAGAAAAGAATTAAGAGATCCGGTAGGATTCGTCTTTAAATCCAAATTATATTCGTTAGTTCAAATATGGGTTTTCAAGTTTTCATTGAAAGGAATAAATGAAGGGGAAATAAGTTACACTTTGCCTAATTGGGATCTTTGGCATATGGAAAAACTATTTCCTTTTTTTTTTCATTCAAAAAGGGTCTTTCTTATATGTTTTATTCTAGATCCAAAGACTCAATTCTTACACAAAAATAAATAGGAAAACATAGGTTCGATACCTTATTATTGGCTCTTGTTATCTAATTCGTGCTTAATATCAGATAGAAATAGAATCGACGAATGAAACAGGTTCATTAACAATTCACATCGCGGATACAGAATGAAAAAAAAGAAAGCATTGGCTTCCCTCCCATATCTTGTGTCTATACTCTTTTTGCCTTGGTGGGTTTCTTTCTCATTTCAGAAATGTCTAGAAACTTGGGTTCTTCATTGGTGGAATACCAGGCAATCCGAAATCCTTTTGAATGATATTCAAGAAAAAAATGTTCTAGAAAAATTTATGGAATTAGAAGAACTATTCCTGTTGGACGAGATGATAAAGGAGTACTCGAATACACATATGCAAAGGCTTCGTATAGGAATGCACAAGGAAACAATACAATTGGTCCAACGACAAAATGAATCTCATTTCCATATCATTTTGCATTTCTCTACAAATCTAATCTTTTTCGCTATTCTAAGTGGTTATTTTTTTCTGGGTAATGAAGAACTTTTCATTTTAAATTCTTGGATTCAGGAGTTTATCTATAACTTAAGTGATACAATCAAAGCTTTTTCGATTCTTTTACTTACTGATTTATGGATCGGATTTCACTCGACCCATGGTTGGGAACTAATGATTGGTTCGATCTACAATGATTTTGGATTGGCTCAGAATGATCAGATTCTATCTGGTCTTGTTTCCACTTTTCCAGTGATTCTAGATACAATTGTGAAATATTGGATCTTCCATTTTTTAAATCGTGTATCTCCTTCACTTGTAGTAATTTATCATTCAATGAATGAATAATTCATTAGATCTTTTGATATAAATCAAATCAGAACCTTTCTTCGTGTATAAAAAAATCATTTTTCATCTTACTTATTCTTTATACTTCTACCTTTTCAATTCAAGGTATTCATACTATATTCCAACAGTACAATTCTTTCAGTACAATTAATACAATGGCAAACTTATGGATAGGGAATTCTATTAGCTACCTATCAAATTTATTGTAGAAATTCCGGGGATCAATAATTGGACCATGCAAAATAGAAATACTTTTTCTTGGGTAAAAGAACAGATGACTCGATCCATTTATGTATCGATCATAATATATGTAATAACTCGAGCATCTATTTCAAATGCATATCCCATTTTTGCGCAGCAAGGTTATGAAAATCCACGAGAAGCAACTGGGCGAATTGTATGTGCCAATTGCCATTTAGCTAATAAGCCCGTGGATATTGAAGTTCCGCAAGCTGTACTTCCTGATACTGTATTTGAAGCAGTTGTTCGAATTCCTTATGATATGCAACTGAAACAAGTTCTTGCTAATGGTAAAAAAGGAGCTTTGAATGTAGGAGCTGTTCTTATTTTACCCGAGGGATTCGAATTAGCCCCCCCCGATCGTATTTCTCCCGAAATGAAAGAAAAGATGGGCAATCTTTCTTTTCAGTTTTATCGTCCTAATAAAAGAAATATTCTTGTGATAGGTCCTGTTTCCGGTCAGAAATATAGTGAAATCATTTTTCCTATTCTTTCCCCCGACCCTGCTACGAAAAAAGACGTTCACTTCTTAAAATATCCCATATATATAGGTGGGAACAGAGGAAGGGGTCAGATTTATCCTGATGGTAGCAAAAGTAACAATA